AACGAAGAGATCTTGGCGGAATTGCCACATATGAAATTGAGCACAATTTTGCAAAGAAATACCCCACTTGTTTCTCGAGAAGAGATGGGAAACGTGCTCAATATCATTTGATTGAATAGTTGCCTCAGCTCCTTGTTGTTTGAAGAAACCCTCCCCTTCAATTGGTCTTTTTTCACGAAAAGCAGACATGAGATAACAAATCAAGTCTTTCCCTAAGATTTCGAATAGCTGTCCCGAATTCAAGTTGATTATGTTTCGCTTCTTCCTCGGAGAAAGACGATCAAACAATTCCCAATCATGGTCCTTGCGGATCGGATCATCCGTATAGGATAAAAAAAGAAACTCCAGATATTTGCTATCTTTCTCTTTGAATGAGATCTCAATTCCAGCTATGGTTTCATTAGCTATCTTACAACTAGAATCCCTCTTTTTTCCGATCCGGTTCCTCCACCACTGCGAACCCCGGCTCGATTCAGGCATGATACACTTTTTATTTATTGGGAGAACCCAAGTACTCTCTTGCGGATCCATGAAACAACTCTCAGAAATCTTTTTCTCTTTTGGAAGATACAGGAGCGAAACAATCAATCTATTGATATTGGAAGACCAAAAAGATTCTTCCAATGTCTCATTTCTGGGTCCAATGGAATTTATAGGTATAGGAAGAAGCTCCATCAAATAGAGATTTTTTCTTTCGACCATCTTTCGATTGGTAATACGAGATATAAGGACCACTACTACAAGCAGTACTACACCTTTGATCGTGAAATATCGATTGCTTGTTGAACCCTGTGAATCACGTGAAAGTAGGATACTCCAAATTCGGGGGTCAGAGAGTTTCATAAAACGTTCTTGGTGGAAAAAAATGTGAGTGAAAGATCCCACTGAATCGAATTTGATCCATGAATCTAAGAAATAGTGAGAATTCTTGATCTCACTCAATATCTCTCTCAATTCGAAGATCCAGGATTTGAATTGATATCGTTTCATTGATTCCTCCTAAAGATTTTCATTGATTCCTCCTAAAGATTTCATTTCAATTGGAATTTGGTTATTCACGATGTACAATGAGCCCTGTTAAGCATCCATGGCTGAATGGTTAAAGCGCCCAACTCATAATTGGCAAATTCGTAGGTTCAATTCCTGCTGGATGCACGCCAATGGGAACGTTCAATAAGTCTATTGGAATTGGCTCTGTATCAATGGAATCTCATCATCCATACATAACGAATTGGTATGGTATATTCATACCATAACATATGAACAGTAAGAACTAGAATTCTTATCAATACTGGAACTCATAGGGAAGAAAATGGAGTTATGGATGGAATCAAATATGCAGTATTTACAGAAAAAAGTATTCGGTTATTGGGGAACAATCAATATACTTCTAATGTCGAATCAGGATCAACTAGGACAGAAATAAAGCATTGGGTCGAACTCTTCTTTGGTGTCAAGGTAATAGCTATGAATAGTCATCGACTCCCAGGAAAGGGTAGAAGAATAGGACCTATTATGGGACATACAATGCATTACAGACGTATGATCATTACGCTTCAACCGGGTTATTCTATTCCACCTCTTATAGAGAAAAGAACTTAAAGCAAAATACTTAATAACACGGCGATACATTTATACAAAACTTCTACCCCGAGCACACGTAATAGAGCCATAGACAGTCAAATGAAATCCAATCCACGAAATAATTTGATCTGTGGACAGCATCATTGTGGTAAAGGTCGTAATTCCAGAGGAATCATTACCGCAAGACATAGAGGGGGAGGTCATAAGCGTCTATACCGTAAAATCGATTTTCGACGGAATGAAAAAGACATATCTGGTAGAATCGTAACCATAGAATATGACCCTAATCGAAATGCATACATTTGTCTCATACATTATGGGGATGGCGAGAAAAGATATATTTTACACCCCAGAGGGGCTATAATTGGAGATACCATTATTTCTGGTACAGAAGTCCCTATATCAATGGGAAATGCCCTACCTTTGAGTGCGGTTTGAACTATTGATTTACGTAATTGGAAGTAACCAATTAGGTTTACGATGAAACCTAGAAATCAATCACTGATCCAATTTGAGTACCTCTATGGGATAGACCTCAACAGAAAACTGTTGAGTAACGGCAGCAAGTGATTGAGTTCAGTAGTTCCTCATAGAAAATTATTGACTCTAGAGATATGGTAATATGGAGAAGACAAAATTGTTTGAAGCACGCACAGAACCGGAAGCGCCCCTTGTTTCAAAGAGAGGAGGACGGGTTATTCACATTTAATTTGATGGTCAGAGGCGAATTGAAAGCTAAGCAGTGGTAATTATAAAGATCCCCCCGGGGAAAAATAGAGATGTCTCCTACGTTACCCGTAATATGTGGAAGTATCGACGTAATTTCATAGAGTCATTCGGTCTGAATGCTACATGAAGAACATAAGCCAGATGATGGAACGGGGAGACCTAGGATGTAGAAGATCATACATGAGTGATTCGGCAGATTTGGATTCCTATATATCCACTCATGTGGTACTTCATCATACGATTCATATAAGATAAAGATCCATCTGTCTAGATATCATCATATACATCTAGAAAGCCGTATGCTTTGGAAGAAGCTTGTACAGTTTGGGAAGGGGTTTTTAAAAGAAGAATCTACTTCAACCGATATGCCCTTAGGCACGGCCATACATAACATAGAAATCACGCTTGGAAAGGGTGGACAATTAGCTAGAGCGGCGGGCGCTGTAGCGAAACTGATCGCAAAAGAGGGTAAATCAGCCACATTAAGATTACCATCCGGGGAGGTCCGTTTGATATCCAAAAACTGCTTAGCAACAGTCGGACAAGTGGGTAATGTTGGGGTGAATCAACAAAGTTTGGGTAGAGCCGGATCGAAGTGTTGGATAGGTAAGCGTCCTGTAGTAAGAGGAGTAGTTATGAACCCTGTAGACCATCCCCATGGAGGTGGGGAAGGGAAAGCCCCAATTGGTAGAAAAAAACCCACAACTCCTTGGGGTTATCCTGCGCTTGGAAGAAGAAGTCGGAAAAGGAAAAAATATAGTGATAGTTTTATTCTTCGTCGCCGTAAATAGGAATATTGAAAATAGAATTTTTCGAATTTGAAATAATGTGATGGGCGAACGACGGGAATTGAACCCGCGCGTGGTGGATTCACAATCCACTGCCTTGATCCACTTGGCTACATCCGCCCCTTATCTAGCTAAAGGATTTTCTCTTTTTTCCATTCATCATTATTGTATTTATTCTTACCTTCATACTTAGATCGAGATATTCTATTGGACATAGAATGCCAATCTTTAAAATGTAAAAAAAGGAGTAATCAGCTGTGGCACGTTCACTAAAAAAAAACCCTTTTGTAGCTAATCATTTATCAAGAAAAATTGAAAAACTCAACATGAGGGAGGAGAAAGAAATAATAGTAACTTGGTCTCGGGCATCTACCATTATACCCAAAATGATTGGCCATACAATCGCTATTCATAATGGAAAGGAACATTTACCTATTTATATAACAGATCGTATGGTAGGTCACAAATTGGGAGAATTCGCGCCGACTCTTACTTTCGCGAGACATGCGAGAAACGATAATAAATCTCGTCGTTAATTTGGAAAAAAAATAGATACTTATCATTCATTGGCGGGAGATAACCTTATGATAAAGAAAAAGAACTCAAATTCGAGTGGAGAAGTAAAAGTTTTAGCTCAACATATATGTATGTCTGTTTTCAAAGCGCAAAGAGTAATTGATCAGATTCGCGGGCGTTCTTATGAGGAAACGCTTATGATATTGGAACTTATGCCTTATCGAGCATCTTATCCCATTTTAAAATTGGTTTATTCCGCAGCAGCAAACGCTAGTCATAATATGGGTTTGAACGAAACCGATTTATTCATTAGTAAAGCCGAAGTCAATGGAGGTTCTTTTGTGAAAAAATTAAGGCCTAGAGCTCGAGGACGTAGTTATCCGATAAAAAGACCAACTTGTCATATAACAATTGTATTAAAAGATAAATCAAAATTATCTTTCGATGAATTTAAGATTTAGATTCATATTTAGAAAAAAATAGATGGAAAGATAATATAATAAAAAATATGGGACAAAAAATAAATCCGCTTGGTTTCAGACTTGGTACAACCCAAAATCATCATTCCTTTTGGTTCGCACAACCAAAAAATTTTTCTGTAGGTCTACAAGAAGATGAGAAAATACGGAATTGTATAAAGAACTATGTACAAAAAAATAAAAAAATATCCTCAGGTTTCGAAGGAATTGGAATTTCGCGTATAGAAATTCAAAAAAGAATTGATTTAATCCAGGTTATAATTCATATTGGATTCCCAAATTTATTAATAGAGGGCCAAACACGAGGAATCGAAGAATTACAGATGAATGTACAAAAAGAATTTCGTTCTGTAAACCGAAGAATCAACATTGCTATCACACGAATAGAAAAACCTTATGGGGACCCCAATATTCTTGCAGAATATATGGCTTCTCAATTAAGAAATAGAGTTTCATTTCGAAAGGCAATGAAAAGAGCTATTGAATTAACTGAACAAACAGATACAAAAGGAATTCAAATACAAATTGCAGGACGTATTGACGGAAAAGAAATTGCACGTGTCGAATGGATCAGAGAAGGTAGGGTTCCTCTACAAACAATTCGCGCTAAAATTGATCATTGTTCCTATACAATTCGAACTATCCATGGAGTACTAGGCCTCAAAATTTGGATATTTGTGGATGAAGAATAATAGACCTTTATTTATCTTGTCATTCTACCCAGTAATATAGTGATATATAGAACCAGTAATATAGTGATATATAGAACAAAAAACTATAAACTTTTTATGTTTTTCTGTTAAATCAAAAAAAATAAAAATAATTCGAATTCTATAAGGTTGAATAAAAAAGAAATTAACTTTTTTTAATTTATAATTGCTATGCTTAGTGTGTGACTCGTTAGTTTTTTCTTTATAGTTTTTAGTAGGATCAAGATCAAAAAAAGATTGATCCCTAATATGAATTCAATAACTACAACTACTATAATAAAAAAAAATTAAAAACTAATAACTAACTTATTGCTTCATATTGTCGAGATCCCAAAAACAGTCACTATATGACTGGATTAATCATATAGTTGTAACAACTGGAATTGTTCCATAACAAAAAAATATGATTGTGGATTTGAATAAAAAAAAATAAAGGGATGCGGATAAATGGAAAGGTGATAGAAAGAGAGAATAAAAATATCAATGATATATAATTCCAATATGTATGGTCTATAAATTACCTCATATAAATAAAAGGCAATGTAATAAAGCATTAATTTCATATTGTTTTACTATTGTTTAATAAATGATATATAAATAATAATATTGTTTATTATTGTATCGATTGCTATATAAATAATAAATTATATATAAATAATAAAGAGCTTCCGGTTAATAGAAACTGAGGAGATTGACTCGGAAACAGATTTTGTTGAGAGCTCCATTGCAGAGTTCAGGCCTAATCATTAATGGAGAAGCTATAGGAACGACGAAACCTGTGACTATATAGGATTCTATTTAAAAGAATCCAAATGATTGAGCAGGCGGGATGGCGGAATGAACCAAGAACTATTTTTTTTTTTTACTCGGAGAGGTTGTGGATTGATCCTACGAATAAAGCAGGAAAAGGAAAGAGTCAATATTCGCCCGCGAAACCCTTATTTCTTATTTATTGGATTCCAATATTGTCTTGATTCAATAATTTATTAAAAGAAAAGTAAAAAAAAAATAAGGATCCAGTATAAACAAAGAAACATTATCTATATCTAGAAATAGAAAAATCTAACCGTATATACAGCTTCTTATCTAATAAATGAAATATAATATCAATAAATCCCATTACTTAGTTTAATGTATTAGTTATTAAATACATGTGCATCTGTAATATTATCGAATCCTTTCATTCGTGAGGAGCTGGATGAGAAGAAACTCTCATGTCCGGTTCTGTAGTAGAGGTGGGAAAAAACCATCAACTATAACCCCAAAAGAACCAGATTTCGTAAGCAACATAGAGGAAGAATGAAAGGAATATCTTGCCGGGGTAATCATATTTGCTTCGGCAGATATGCTCTTCAGGCACTTGAACCCGCTTGGATTACCGCTAGACAAATAGAAGCAGGACGAAGAGCAATGACACGATATGCACGTCGTGGTGGAAAAATATGGGTACGTGTTTTTCCCGATAAACCTATTACAGTAAGGCCCGCAGAAACACGTATGGGGTCGGGAAAGGGATCTCCCGAATATTGGGTATCTGTTGTTAAACCCGGTCGAATACTTTACGAAATGGGCGGAGTCTCAGAAACTGTAGCCAGAGCAGCAATTTCAATAGCTGCGTGCAAAATGCCTATAAAAACTCAATTTGTTATTTCAGGATAGGGATGTAGAACTAAATATAAAAAAGGGATGAAAAAACAACCACGAGTTTCTTTATTTCTAGACAAATACTATTTCTTCTTTTTCCTCATTCTTTGCACTGAAATAAAAAATTCAAATAAAAATGATATGATTCAACCTCAGACCCTTTTGAATGTAGCAGATAACAGTGGAGCTCGAGAATTAATGTGTATTCGAATCATAGGAGCTGGTAATCATAGATATGCTCATATTGGTGACGTTATTGTTGCTGTAATTAAAGAAGCAGTGCCCAATATGCCTCTAGAAAGATCAGAAGTAATAAGAGCTGTAATTGTACGTACATGTAAAGAACTCAAACGTGACAACGGTATGATAATACGATATGATGACAATGCAGCGGTTGTCATTGATCAAGAAGGAAATCCAAAAGGAACTCGAGTTTTTGGCGCGATTGCTCGGGAATTGAGACAGTTGAATTTTACTAAAATAGTTTCATTAGCTCCCGAGGTATTATAAAGACTCATAGTCATAGATCAAATTAGGATATTGTTCTAGTAGGATATCTGAAATAAACCCAATTAATAGATTGTGTCTCACGCATATACTTTTACTAAATTTAATAATTAATTTAATAATAAATTAAAAATTTAATTTAATAATGAATACTTTGAAGTATTCAAATAAAAAAACATGTTGATTATATCAAAATTAGGAAGCACCAATAATTATAATTCGTCATGGGCAGAGACACTATTGCTGATATAATAACTTCTATAAGAAATGCTAACATGAGTAAAAATGGAACGGTTCGAATAGTATCCACAAATATCACCAAAAACATTGTTAAAATACTCCTACGAGAGGGGTTTATTGAAAATGTTCGGAAACATCAGGAAAGTAATAAAAATTTCTTGGTTTCAACCTTAGGCCATAAAAGAACTAGGAAAGGAATATATAAAACGATTTTAAAACGTATAAGTCGACCCGGTCTACGAATTTATTCCAACTATAAAAAAATTCCTAAGATTTTAGGTGGAATGGGAATTGTAATTCTTT